CAAGAACCATGTCAGAGTCGGGGGCATCCCAATCAGATTGAATGGGATGACAGTTTAGTAGTGCAAATCTGTAAAATGCGAATTTCGATCAAATCACACATCGCAATATACTAGGCCTTCTAATTCCTTAAGGGGTTTATCTAAAAGATTCGCGATATAACTAGGAAGGCGTTTCAAATACCACACATGAGTTACTGGACATGCGAGTTTGATGTATCCCATTTGATATCTTCGTATCCGAGAATCAACAAATTCCACCCCACATTCTTCACAAAATTTCGGGTCCTCTTTTTCCGCTCCGATCACTCGATAATTTCCACAAGCACAAATTCCACTTTTTATGGGTCCAGAGATTCTTTCACAAAACAATCCATCTTTTTCCGGTTTATTAGTTTTATAATGAAAAGTATAGGGCTTTGTCACCTCTCCAACTATCTCCCCATTTGGTAGGATTTTGTTGGCCCAAGCCCTTATTTGTTCAGGAGACACTAATCCAATTCGAAGTTGTTGATGTTTATACCGGTCGATCATAGAATAGAAATTCTGATTCATTCGGATCAAACTTCCTTCCGATTAATCTGAAAATTCTTTTCAGATACAAGGAAATGGTTCAGTTCCAGAGCCAAAGATCGTAGTTCTCGAACGAGTAATCGAAAAGATTCTGGGGCATCCTCAGGATTAGGTACTGTTCCTCCAATGATCGTAGCACCAAGTAATTCTTGACGAGCTCTAATATGATCAGATTTATAAGTAAGCATCTCTTGTAAAATATGAGCAACACCAAATCCTTCTAGAGCCCAAACTTCCATTTCCCCTACTCGTTGCCCCCCTTGCTTAGCCCTTCCTCTAAGGGGTTGTTGTGTAACAAGTGCGTAATGCCCACTCGAACGTCCATGGATTTTATCATCAACTTGATGAATTAATTTTAGGATATAGGACTTGCCTATTAGAACAGGTTGTGCAAAAGGATCTCCTGTTCTTCCATCAAATATTCTGCTTTTTCCCGGAAACTCGGGTTCAAATACCCATGGGTTTTTTGTTTGCTTACTGGCTTCATATAATTCGGAAAACACTAGTTTTCTCGAAGCCTCTTGCTCATATCTCTCATCAAAAGGTGCTATTCTATAATGTCTCTTTAGTATATCCCCTGCTAACCCGAGTGAACATTCAAATATCTGTCCTACATTCATTCGTGAGGGTACTCCTAATGGATTGAAGACCATATCAACAGGTGTTCCATCTTGCAAGTAGGGCATATCTTGTCTAGACAAAATTTTAGAAATGATACCTTTATTCCCATGTCTTCCAGCTACTTTATCACCCACTTTGATTTCACGTTTCTGTAAAATATATACACGAATCTTTTCTGGATTATAGCTGGAACCCGTCTTTTTCTGGATCCATCTCACATCAATAACTCGACCTCTTCCGCCTATAGGTAGTTTTAGAGAAGTTTCTTTTGAAGTGGATACCTGAATGCCAAGTATGGCTCGTAATAATCTATCCTCGGGGGCATACGAGGATTCGTTCGCTGTCTGAGGTGTTAATTTACCTATTAAAATATCGCCGGTTTCTATCCAAGATCCCAGCATTACAATTCCATTTCTGTCTAAATTTCGGAGTAAATGAGCCTCTAAATGGGGTATTTCCTTAGTAATTCTTTCGGGACCTTGACTTGTCACATGAGTCTGAATTTCATATTTCCGTATGTGAAAAGAAGTATAAATATCTTCACACACTAGCCGTTCGCTAATTAGTACCGCGTCTTCAAAATTGTAACCTTCCCATGGCATATAAGCGACTAATACGTTTTTTCCTAAAGCGAGTTCCCCACCAACTGTAGCCGCCCCGTCTGCTAAAATTTGCCCCTTTTTTATACATTTACCCTGCTGAACCTGAGGTTTTTGATGCATACAAGTATTTTTGTTGGAACGTTGATACATAACTAATGGAATGCTTATAGTGTCCCCATTACTTGATAAAATGATCTTGTGAGTATCAGTATAAATGATCTTTCCTTCGCGTTCAGCTATAAGAGACACCCCCGAATCTAGAGCCGTTTGGCGTTCCAGCCCAGTTCCAACAATGCACTTCTCGGATCGAGAAAGAGGAACTGCTTGGCGCTGCATATTAGAACTCATTAAAGCCCGATTCGCATCATTATGCTCAATAAACGGAATGAGGGAAGCTCCAATAGAAAAATATTGGAAAGGAAAAATACTTCTAAAACGAATCTGTTCCCATGCAATAGTCAAAAATTCTTGACGGTATCGAGCCGGAACAACTTGTTCCTCTTGAACACCCCGATTCAGGGCCAAAGAATTTCCTGCGGCTACCATATAATATTCATCTCTATTTGGTGATAAATAAATTATCTGTGCCTCTTTTGATCTCTCAGACATTTCATAAAGCGGACTCTCTATAGATCCCCAAGGACCAATCCTCACATGAATAGCTAAAGATCCAATAAGTCCAACATTGATTCCTTCAGACGTGTCAATTGGGCAAATACGCCCATAGTGGCTCGGGTGGATATCTCGTATCCGAAAGCTAGCAGTTCGTCCCGTCAATCCTCCAGGACCCAAATAACTCAATTTTCGCCCATGAACAATTTGTGTCAATGGATTAGTTCGATCCAAAACTTGAGATAAAGGGTGTAGGCCAAAAAAGGATTCATAAGTGGTTGTTAATGAAGTTGAAGTTACCAAATTTTGAGGAGTCGGTATCAATTTATGTCGGATTGCTCCAGATATAGTTCCTCGAATCGAATTTTCTAAACGAACAAGAGCCAATCCGAATTGATCTTGTAACAGATCTGCTACAGAACGAATACGTTTATTTTTCAAGTGATTCATATCGTCAAATGTACCCATTCCAAATTTAATTCCGATCAAATGATCCGCAGCAGCCAATAGATCTCGTGGTAACAAAAATGTATTGTTCTGAGGTATATCAAGATTCAGTCTCCGGTTCATATTTCGTCGACCAATCCTTCCTAATTCACATTTTTGTTGAAAAAATTTCTTTTGTAATTCCTTACATAAGGACTCAGAAAATACCGGATCCCCACCGACACAAGCAAATTGTTGATAAAACTCCAAAATGGCATTTTCTTTGGATCCAATCTTTTTTTTCTCCTTATCATTCGAGAAAGACAAGAAAATTTCAGGGTAACAAACATTATCTAGAATTTCTCTTAGATTTGAACCCATAGCTGATGATAAAACTAGAATAGATATTTTTTGTTTCCTACTTACACGTGCCCATATCCTTGTTCTTCTATCAATTTCTAATTCCGATCTTCCTCCCCAATCTGATATTATAGTGCTGGTATAAACAGCATTTCCGTTATGATCCAATTCTGAACGATAGTAAATACCGGGACTTTGCAATATTTGATTGATCACAATTCTGTATATTCCATTTACTATAGAGGTTCCCAGGGAATTCATTAGAGGAATGTTTCCAATAAAAACAGTTTGTTGTTGCATATCCCTACCGGTTTTCCAAATTACTCCCGCAGGGACATATAATTCAGAAGAATATGTGAGTGATTCATACACAGCATCTCTTTCCTTTATCAGGGGCTCCACCAATTGATACCTTTCCACAAATAATTGAAATTCCATTTCTTGATCTCTATCTTCAATTTTTGGAAACTTATGAAATTCTTCCGTTAAACCCTGATTAATGAACCTACAAAATCCCTCAAATTGTATCTGACTAAATCCAGGTATTGTGGACATTCCCTCATTTCCATTCCGAAGCATCTTAATCTTAAGTTTCCTATTTCTTTTTATTGAAAAAATTCAATTATTGATTCACTATTCATCGACCCATATGGATCGACCTAGCAATAATAGAATGTATATTCTGTTTACTGAATCACATAAAATTTTAGTCAACTCCATATATCTATTTCAAACGTATGAACGGAGATGGAACGGCGGAATAAAGAACATTTTGGGCGCGGGTTCAAATTTTCGACGGGTTAAATTGAGAAAATATTTCTGGAAAAAAATTCTGTTACTTACACTTATGGAGCTTTGTTCAAAATTGGTCCAACTTCTACCTAACGTATTAGTATGATATTACGTTACGATCCGACGGGATACCACAAAAAGGAATGATTGAGATTGAATCTCCTCTTTATATCTATATAAATGAAATAAAGACAGAATAATCAGAAGTAGTATAGAGTTTTCCCTTTTTTAACACAAAAAATGGAATTTCATGTTCCAAAAAGAATTGGCGGATTTTTTTGGGTAGGGAGGGAAATTTATAGAATACGCTTGAATTGTGTAACTTAATATAAATATACTAAAAAAAAATATTGTATTTATTAAGTACATGTTGATACGGCTATATATCCATATATCACATCCTTTCTTGCAATTTCTGGAGCAACATTAACATGGATTACACTCCACCAAAATTCGTATTTTATATTCAATATTTCAATCTATTTATTCAATGAAAAATTGAAACATGAGAATTCTCTCTAGGGACATGTAGATAAGAGAGAGACCCGTCTCGGTATCTGGGTAACAATTTGTGTTTTGGGGTTTACATATACACATATATGTTGTTATAATTGAAATAGAAAAGTATTTTTTATTGAAAAAAAAAAATGAGATTAGTCATAAATCGGTCATAAATCAATTTTCTTTTTCCATTCAAGGAAATAAAATTTGATCTACGATAAAAATTGAAGAACCATTCACTAATTTCAATTTAAAGACTAATTTAAAGTAAATTGTTAATGGTTCCAATTTGCCCTGAATTTTGCAGTCTGTCGCCAGAATTTGACTCTCAATAGAAAAGAAACGAGAAGGGAAATTATTAACTGATGTATATTTTGAGATATAATAAATCGAAGAAAATAATAGAAACCAGATAAAAAAAAAGAATGTATTTTTGAGGATTAAGTACAACGGGATTCAAGATAAAAAAGAGTTAGTAGTAGAAATAGAATATGGCTAATATTTTTATCCATTTTATTTTGGATCAAATTTGGCGGCATGGCCAAGTGGTAAGGCGGGGGACTGCAAATCCTTTATCCCCAGTTCAAATCCGGGTGTCGCCTGATCAACCAAAGATTTTTGATTTCTTATTCTGCCGATCTAATTCGATGAATTATTGCTCCGCAAGAAGTGGAGGCAAAGAACTAAGTGGACGTGTCAATACTTGATTTTTATAAACTATAGCATAGGTTTTAGAAAAGACTGTAACTTTTTTTCTTAAAATCTAAGTCTAGCCCAAATCAAATCGGCAGTAATAGGGATGAAGCAAAAACCTCAATTATTAATTTAATCATTGGTAATGATTGATTCTCACCATTTATTTCAAAAATTTTTTGAAATAAATGGTGAGAATCAATTCCAGAATGGAATTAAGAACTAAGATCGGAAATCTCGATATACAAAGATTCCTAAGAGGCACCCCATTTTTACTACTAGAATAAAAGATTATATAAAAGACTAGCATATCAAAATCTCTTAAACAATTTTTAATTTTAAGTAGCGTCTCGTGATTCTGTTGGGTATTAAATTAGATTGGATACAATGATGGGAAATCAATTTAGGGCTTGTAGAAAGGCACGAAGATACTTTGTATTTAAACTCACGAAAGGCTATGAGTGCTCAGACATAGAATCAGAATAGTTGGTCGACTCTTATAGTATAGAGTAAAGGTAAAAATTGAAAAAAAAAAAAGAATATATGTATGTAGTAATAGTGGCAGTGGGTTCTACCGATTCTTTCATAGAAAGACAGTAAGCTTAGATCAAATAGAAAATAGAGGTATCTGATATCTAGTTGTGTATAGAAAAGGCGCGTGTATCATCTTGTACTTAATACTTCCTGATTCTACCGGAAATATTGAAACTTGTTGCAAATGTATTCATTGAATTGATTTGGTTCATCAATAGTCTTAAGTCGGAATCCTATTTTGACTCTGTGCCATTGATTCCACTATGATTATTAAATAATAATCGAATAATTCTTTCATAGAAATAAGGGACATAATTCACATGGATATAGTAAGTCTTGCTTGGGCTGCTTTAATGGTCGTCTTTACATTTTCTCTTTCACTTGTAGTATGGGGAAGGAGTGGACTCTAGTGCTGTGGACACTACAAATACTAAATTGAGTAATCGATTGCTCAATCGAACTGTATCAATTCTTTATTAATCGTTTTGCGAAGCCTTGCCTTAAAAAAAAGTATTCAAAATTGTACTGGAATAGAGTAATAAATCATTATCATAATTGTATTTTGCAACTCAAATCTACGCATAATAGAAGATTCTTTCCAACCGAATTTTGACTAAATAGTCTATATTTTTTTTTCTTTTAGAAAAAAAATTCTGTTATTATGACACTATATATTTTCTTTCCACTGTAAGCGAAACGATTAGTGATTGTCCAAAGAGGTCCTACACATAATAAAATTAGATCTTTCTTCCGTTAGGCTATTTACATATCACACATTTCACATTTGTTTTAAACTTCTAGAAATTATACTTTTTTGACTCATCTCATGTTTTGTTTAAACATGAAAAATGGCCAGGTTTACTCTAACCCCTTTTCCAAATCCGAAGAAGTTATCATATAACTACGCGGATCATCCATTAATTGTTCAATCAATGACTTCTTGAGATGAAAAAAAAGAAATAGAATTAAAGTTTTATCTTAAATAGAATTAAAGTTTTATCTTATCTATATGTACATCTACTATATACATATTGTAATTTTATCTATATGAAGCCTATATTAATATTAGTATACAATACTAGCTAGTGTGGTAGAAAGAACTATAATATATAGTTCTTTCTACCACACTAGGTTAGATACTTAATAAGCTACTTCTGTTCTGATTCCAGCTCAGCGCAATTATTTCATTTAAGACTTAGAGTTTGAATTCTTTTCTTTCATTTCTTGAATCATTGAATTGCATTGAACTGCTAAGAACTGATAATTCAAGTTTCATTCAAATTAATCATTTTGGCTAACTGTTTTTACATAGATGATAAGTAAAAAAGCAGTAGGAATTAGAATGAACAGTGCAGTAGCAATAAGTGCGAGAATATTGACTTCCATAATCTAATCTTTTTTTTTCGCAATAACTTAACTCGGGATCTAATCCCATAGAGATGATAAATTTGATTCCTGTAAATTCAATGGGATGAATTGTATCTTGATGATACTGAATCAGATCAATATTATGAATAAAAATTTCTGATCTATCAAATCAATTTCTCGTTGAGAATTGAATAGTATAACATAGGGAGATCTTTTATCCATACAAAAAACCATTTTTGATTAGATCATAAATACCTATCATTAGGTTTTCATCCTTTTTCCACTTGTTCTTTTCTATAACCTAGCATCTTATCTTCCTTATACAATTCTTCTACTTATACATATACATAGGATTTTGTATATAGAATTATAAGGTATTATATAACCGGTATTCTCTAGGGCATACAGAGAGACGAACAGTATAAGTGAGATGTAAAAAAGGTAAGGTTAAGTCTAAAAAATCGACTATTCAAGCTTTACCTTTACTAAGAATAAGAAAAGAAAGGAGCCCTACTTGGTTTTGTTGGTCTTTTATTTTATGTTATTTTATTTATGTTATTTTATTAGTATACTCTTTGTTTTGTTGGATTGGAGTTGGAACGTATATATCAAAAATTCAATATAAAATTGGAATGAGAATTAAATAAATTGTTTCAAATCAGTAGTCATAATTGAAAAAAATTTAGATTTAGAAAAGATGTGCTTTAACCTAAAAAGTACTTTGCCGGAGAATTAAATTCTATGAAGATTAAGTTCATGTTTGCTCTTCGTCTTCCCTTTCGCAAAAATAGAGAAATGAATTTCTCAATTCATGAGATCCTAGTTCGGGACTGACGGGGCTCGAACCCGCAGCTTCCGCCTTGACAGGGCGGTGCTCTGACCAATTGAACTACAATCCCGGCGAGGTGTATAGCATACATATACTTAGGATTTCATAAGAATATTCTACTCGTCATGTTGGAACGTAACAGATATGCGAATACTATATTGATATTATATCCACATAAACACGGGCTTTAGTGAGAGTGAGACGGATTATTAGTAACTAGTGATTTTTTATTTTATTGTTAAATAAAAATAATCAATCTTTCAATGAGATGAAAAAAAAGATAGAGAAAAATTTTTCTTTATTTCTCTACGAAGCAGGCATTACCCTTTCTTTTCTATAGGATAAATTAATTATATCTTACTCATGGGGCGGTGAATTCTTGGGCCGAGCTGGATTTGAACCAGCGTAGACAGTCGTCAACGAATTTACAGTCCGTCCCCATTAACCGCTCGGGCATCGACCCAGGAAGAATTCTTTATATGCTTATTGATAATCCATGATCAACTTCCTTTCGTAGTACCCTACCCCCAGGGGAAGTCGAATCCCCGCTGCCTCCTTGAAAGAGAGATGTCCTGAACCGCTAGACGATGGGGGCATATTCGCCCGACCGTCATCATACTATAATGATAGTATGAATAGTTTTTTGGAATTGTCAATATAATCTAATGGTATGGCTAGATTCGAACAGTCTTTTTATATTCTGATTCTATAGGATTTTAATTTGAATTGAACGTTTTTTTTTTCTTCCATTTTAACTCATTGCTTCGTTTCTTGTTCAGATAAAATATGCCTATCACTATCTCACATTAAGTCAGAAAATTCAAAAACGAGAAAAATTTTACCCCTTTTCTAGGTAAATAGAATTTATTTTTCCATTATTTCCATTATGAGTCTACTGCATATATACATATATGCAGTAGACTCATAATGGAAAATGGCTAAGTCATGAATTGAGCAGGCCCTTTTAACTCAGTGGTAGAGTAACGCCATGGTAAGGCGTAAGTCATCGGTTCAAATCCGATAAAGGGCTTTTTTCATGAAACTCGAGTCTTTGTCTTCGTTTTTCATCGAAGAATACAGATATTTTTGATAATAAAAAAAAGGCAAACACTATTGTATTATTTATAATATAATGAGTTCTTATTATTTTATTTTGAGTTCTAATTAATAATAAAAAAGTTGAACATTTAATTATTATTATATTGACTAATTGAACTTAGTGGGTGGGGGCTTCTAGCCTGTAGTGACATAATAGTCCTCTTTATATCTTATTATTATTTATTTAAATATTCCAGGAAACATAACATAAATATTCTAGATATCCAACCCCTATTTATTAATCACAAACCAAAATATTCCTACTTCCCTATTGTTCCCACCAAACCTACCATAAAAATTGTAACTAAAAAAAAAGTAAGTGGACCTGACCCATTGAATCATGACTATATTGGCTATTCTGATATTTAAATTCGATATATATTAAATTGTAGAAAGCGGGTTTTTTATTTCCTTTTTTAGTTTCTTAGATCACAAAAGACAAGAATTTGTGATCACAAAAGACAAGAATTTGTCGATATTTATTATTTGATTTTCTTGTTAATGGACGCTCTATAGGAATAAATTGCTATTCTTTTCCGATACATATAATATATTCTTTTCCGATACATATAATATATATATATAAAATATATTAAAAAATCCATTTTTCAATATCTTTCCTTGATTTCAAAATCTGATTCCCATATTGTTTTGTTGTTTTGTTTCAGCAATGCAAATAGAGAACGAACGCGAGAAAGGGGCCTTCAGTTCCAGTTTATCATTATTTCATTTAATATTTCATTTAGGTGCAAGGAAAAAAGAAATTTTCCTTTTTTTGTTGGACTCGTTAAAAGATATACTCTGGAATCTGAGTTACAGGACAATTTAGGGTTCAAATGGTTATATAGTAAAGACTAGTCGAATTGCACTCATGGATTTACCTAGGTCGGTTTATCAACCAATAGAAAATAAAAAAGAATTCTTCTTTTTTTTTTCGAAACCCATTGTATTCTAAAGGGCATGGAACAACGAATCGTCCATACATAATTGAACT